GGACCAATTTAAGGTGAAAAAGGGGGTTGCTCCTTCGGCAAAACTAGGATAAAGTTGAGCCAAAAGGTCACGATTCAAGATAAATTCATGGGGAAGTGGTATCTCTTTAGGATCCACCCCGGCGTCAAGAAATTGGTTAATTGGTAAAGATACATGGATTTGGTGTCCCGCCCAAGAAAGAGACCCAAGTCCTAATAATCCTGCTAAGTGGTGATTCAACATGGATTCTACATCTTGGAACCAGGCTAATTTTGGAGCGGCTTTGTGATAATGGAACCAACCAGCAAAAAGCATTAACGCTGCAAAAATCAATGCACCAATTGCAGTACAATAGAGTTGTAATTCACTAGTTATTCCAGATGCTCGCCAAAGCTGAAAAAACCCAGAGGTTATTTGGATTCCTCGGAAACCCCCGCCTACATCACCATTCAATATTTCTTGCCCTACTATAGGCCAAACTACCTGAGCACTGGGTCCAATGTGAGTAGGATCACTTAGCCATGCTTCATAATTGGAAAAGCGGGCACCATGAAAGTACATGCCACTCAACCAAAGAAAGATAATGGAGAGTTGCCCGAAATGAGCACTAAAGACTTTTCGAGAGATCTCCTCCAAATCACCCGTATGACTATCGAAATCGTGAGCATCAGCATGTAGGTTCCAGATCCAAGTGGTAGTATCAGGGCCCTTAGCTAGTGTTCTTGAGAAATGGCCGGGTCTGGCCCATTCTTCAAAAGATGTTTTTACAGGATCCCTATCCACAACAATTTTTACTTCTGGTTCCGGCGAACGAATAATCATTAAGTCCTCCTCTTTCCGGACAAGACATACAAAGAGACCCGCCAACTGTCTTTTTAGTGAATCTTTGAAAGATAGATTTTGAAAGATAGATATTATGGTTAGTTCTTTTCTTTACTATCTATCGTTCTTCTATTTTTTTTAGTTATTCACTGGAGCAATTATATATTGAAGTCAATGCGAGGCAAGTGTTCGGATCTATTATGACATAAAGATTAGGTGCCTAACGGACATTGTTTGTCTTGAAAAACAAATATTTCCCGACGTAAGAAAAAAAATTTTGAAATTTAAGAAACTGGTGTATTTTTTTTGAAGGTATAAGCTCCTATATACATCTACTTTCCTTGAGCATAATATAGGGTTTTTTATTTTATTCTAAATTCCAAGATAACTCATTAGAATTATTAATAAGACAGTCCTGATATATTAGCAATATTTATATTGCCACTATTTTTTCTTTTTATTCACTTTATTACTTCTATTCTGGACCCTATCCCTATGGTTTATCCTTATGAAATATCATATAAAATAGAAGGTAGAAGAAAGGGATATAATAAAATTCTTGATTCGATCTTACGACCTAATTGATTTGATTAATGGATCAATAACCAAACCACCCATTTTATGAAAAATAAGGAGCGTGCTCTTATTCAAATTCAAAGCGCTTCGTAATCTTCAACCAGTTCTGTGCTTCAATATAATTTCCCGGAGTAAGCGCGATAGCTTGTTTCCAATACTCAGCAGCTTGATCAAACCAAGCTTCTGCAATTTCCGAATCACCCTGTAGAATGGCCTGTTCTCCTCGGTCGGAATAGGCAGTTCCTTCCCTTAGAACCGTACTTGAGAGTTTCCTACCTCATACGGCTCATAAATTGCTATCTTAATTTCCCCTATCTTAACTGAATTCGATTTCTAAAAAATCGATCGAATTTGTTTTTGGTTTAAGCAGAAGAAGTTAATTACCCAAGTTTCAAACCCTAATTTTTATCCATAATCAGTTTGATCTTTTTTCCCACCTTCAGAAGAATGAAGCATAGATAGATCTAGAGCCTTCGTTCGAATTTTCTAAAAGGTAACTATCCCGGTTTCATATATGAAATCTCTATAGAATCCTTGAAAAAGACTTTTTTACATAAGAAAGAAAAAAGAACTTACTATCTTTGGGATCTGATACTACACCGCTGCTTAATCCCTTAGTGGATCGGCTCTATTACATAAGCGGATTCCTAAATTTGACCCCATATCGTGGGATAAGATAAGTAAGCAGTTTTTTTTAGTTGTATCGACCCAGTCGCTCACTAATTGATCTTTACGGTGCTTTCCCTATCAATTTGAGAGCTTTATCCATAGAGTAGTAGTATAGGCGATACTTTCTTCCTTTTTTGATTCTCTTGAAGTGTCCTTCCTTCCTACAGCTGATAGGGAAAAATCGTTGTTTTTACGATCCCTATGTAGAAAGCCTTTTTTTCTAGTATTTACTAGAAAATTTGATCCTCTCTTTTTTTCTTTCTATAGTGGAGATAGTCGCACGTAATGACAGATCACGGCCATATTATTAAAAGCTTGCGGTAAGAAAGGGTTTCGTTCTAGTGCCCGGAAATAATATTCCAAAGCCTTTGTATGCTCTCCATTGCTTGTGTGTATAAGTCCTATGTTATAGAGTATATAACTTCGATCATAGGGGTCGATTTCTAGTCGCGTAGCTTCATAATAATTTTGCAAAGCTTCCGCATAATTTCCTTCGGATTGAGCCAACATCCGTTACGGTCGTTCATTCTATTCAAAAAATCTCCGTTCCAAAACCGTACATGAGGTTTTCATCTCATACGGCTCCTCCCTTCTGTACATAGTACTAAGCGAAATAATCTATAGAATCAAAATAGAATTAGTCCCGTCTCATTATGAATCGAAAGGGGCTGGTATTTTTCCAAGAAATCTCTAGCCAACCTTTTCGCAAGAGGTTTTTCTTAACACCAATGAATTTTATTAATGCTAGAAAAAAACAATAGCTCCAAGAATTTATTTGTTCTCAACGCCCCCTATTTAGAGGAATTAGCCACTTCAACGATCTTTGATGGTTATAGGGGTATCCAAAGTACAAACCTGATGGTTGTTTGTTATCCCAACCATTCTTCCCAACCCTGATACGGATCAGGAAAGGGCTAATTTCTAACAAAGTTTTTCTCTTGTTGATTCCTTTCCTATTTCTAGGTGTAGTGCTTTTCTCCCCTATGCTGCCTACTGGTACTAATAGAGTAGAGTTGGCCTGTAATCCATAACCTATCCTGTAGGTATAACCTTTCGCTCAATACTCAAATCTATAATTGAAGCATCTGAGGCCGCATCAATCGAGGATACACGACAGAAGGAATTGTTAGTTCACCTCACCTTCCCGAAGCGTGGGTTTGCTTTACTAATATTGTTCTCTCTATGTGAACCCCTTCTCTTTCTCGGAAGACTAAGGTGTAGGTAGGGCTAAAAAAAAAAAAACAAAAAAAAAAGAGTCAAATCGCACCATCTCTATAATAAGTAAATGCCTTTTTTTCTCCTGAGGTTGTCGGAATTATTCGCAATAAAATATTGGCTACAATTGAGAAGGTCTTATCAATGAAATTTCCATTTGCGCGGGATCTAGGCATAATTCCCAACCCATTCCATATAGAATTGTTTTCATTCCTTCACAAAATAACATAAAAACAAACACATTCGATTCTTATAAATCGATCCCTCCGTATGCTCTAAATCCATATGCTTTAAATGGATAAGAGAGATATGGATTTTCTGCGCAGCTCAAATTGTATCCTTTTTATTCTGCTTGGACAAGAGGAGATATTAAATATTTGACTAAGACTGGATTTCATTCCACTTTCCTATTTCTCAACAATAACTTCTCTCATCAGCTATTTTGTGTTTGCAAAGTCATTAATTGTCTCATACCCTATTTTGGATTTCGACAGTATGGTGTAGCGTACCTTATGCAAACGGAATTTTAAGGTTTCTTTATTTTATTATGCAATAAATTTGATTATGCAATAAGAAGAAAAGAAGAATTCTTCCATTCTCTTTTTCTTTGGTTGCGGGAAAACCCAAACTAAAACTTTTATAGGGAGCGCAATTCCTGGTAAAAAAAACCTAAGATCCTTCCACTTACAGCAAAAGGAATTTTCCCAATAGAACTATGGAACCTCCGAGCGGTTGCGGTTGTACCTGTACTGCAGGAATAAGAAAACTCGCTATTCACTCAGTTTATTTTCCATAATAAGATTATTGTAGGAGAGATGGCCGAGCGGTTGAAGGCGTAGCATTGGAACTGCTATGTAGACTTTTGTTTACCGAGGGTTCGAATCCCTCTCTTTCCGTTTTTCTTAATTTATCAACGTTAACGAGCACAATGTAGCAAATCAAATAACAATTTATTCCAGCAATAATATCGTATTTAATAGAAATTTTCTATAGCAAATTACCGTGGGATGTAAAATATACATATAGGAAAAAAAAGATCCTAGGGTTAATCCATTTTTGCTAGTTGAGTGGGAAAATACGAATTAGTAGTCTTACGAATTAGTGGTCTTAGGTCGATTTAGTTCGGGGGAAGGGTAAGGGGAAGAAAATTCTATGAACCTTTCTTTTTTTCGTTAAGTTCAAGTCTGACGAGAGTAATATTCTACAACTAACAACTCATTTATTTTGAGACCAACCCACTTCCTATCTAGAATTTTATTTACTAGTCCTTTATATTCTAATGTGTCAATCGTCAAATGCTTTGGCAATTTCCCTGGGTCAGATGAAGCAATAGAATTTTGAACCAGACCTTTTGATCTTTGGTTATCTTTCGTAGTAATAATATCTCGGGGTTTGCAACGAAAACTTGGTATATTGACTATACGACCATTAACTAAAATATGTCGATGGTTTACTAATTGGCGGGCTCCAGGAATGGTTGAAGCCATACCCAATCGAAAAAGGATATTATCCAAACGCATTTCAAGTAATTGTAGTAAAACCTGGCCTGTTGACCTTTTTGCTTTTCCAGCGATATGTACATATCTAAGTAATTGTCGTTCTGTCAGACCGTAATGAAAACGCAATTTCTGTTTTTCTTGAAGACGAATACGATATTGCTCCTTTTTACCAGAATGGAATTTTTTTTTCAGATTACTTCCGGATTTAGGTGTTTTTCTAGTGAGTCCTGGTAAAGCTCCCAGACGGCGTATTTTTTTTAAACGAGGTCCTCGATAACGGGACATGAAGACTCCTTTTTTATTTTATTGAAATTTCATTTTACACAATTAATTTCATTGTATTTACATTACAGAATACATCGAAATTAAAACTGAATTAAACTACAGGATAAACAGAGTAAAATCAACTAAAGTACCACAAAAACTAGAATTTCATCAAAATCTGTATTTTTTGTATATATATTATTTATTTTATTGTTTTGTATCTAGCAAAATTGTAAGGTAGAAAACATAAAAGATCCTGGATTCTCCATTGAATTCGGAAAAAAAAAGAGATTTTTGTTCGTAGAACATCGATAGAGAAAAAAAGCCGACTATCGGATTTGAACCGATGACCCTCGCATTACAAATGCGATGCTCTAACCTCTGAGCTAAGTGGGCTTACATAGCAGAAATAGTGTAACAAATAGAAATAGATATAGTATAGGAAATCCGTAAAATCGCAGATCTTAGTTATTAATTTTAGCTATTAACTAGATTCTAAATTTTAAGTTCTACTTAATCTTATAAAAAAAACTAAAACTTCTTAAAGATAAAGTTACCTTGATATGCTTAACTAGAAGATATCTTTAAATAAAATTTAAAAATTTATTGAATTTTATTTTTATTTCTCTAATTCGCAAATCCATTTTTCTATATAGAATAGAATTGATTCCTATTTCTATAATGGAATTGGATTTCAGATATTTTCAATTTGATATGGCTCCGACGAATAATCTAATACATAGAAAAGAATAATATATATGAAAGATATAATAAAGAGAAAATGCAACTTTATTGGCATTTTCATTCGATCATTATCGACTTTTTTTTTGAGATATTTTTTTATTTGTTAATAATTTTAGAATTCCTATTTCACTAAGGGGGACATAGAGTCATAGCAAATAAAATAGCTAATTCTTATTAGAAAAAAAAAAAAGAATGAATATCAAGCGTTATAGTATGATTTCGAATACTCTAAAAAAGTAATACAGTAGGGGGGGGAGAGAAAAACTTTGGGATATATTGATTCGGATTGAATTGGAAATACCTCAACGATACAATCAATTCAATTCTGAATTGCAATAAGCAAGTGGGGTCTCTCAAATAGAGTCGAACTGCTAGACTACGTCGAGTGATGAATTCAATAGATTCAAAAAACCTAAGAGATGGATGAAATTACACAAGGAATCCTTGTCTCAAAGAAGAGGAAAATGGGGATATGGCGAAATCGGTAGACGCTACGGACTTGATTGTATTGAGCCTTGGTATGGAAACCTGCTAAGTGGTAACTTCCAAATTCAGAGAAACCCTGGAATTAAAAAAGGGCAATCCTGAGCCAAATCCGTGGGGGGTTCTCGAACTAGAATACAAAGGAAAAGGATAGGTGCAGAGACTCAATGGAAGCTGTTCTAACGAATCGAGTTAATTACGTTGTGTTGTTAGTGGAACTCCTTCTAAATTTGAAGGAAGGGCTTTATACATCTAATAAAGTGGATTAATCGGACGAGGACAAAGAGAGAGTCCCATTCTACATGTCAATACTGACAACAATGAAATTTCTAGTAAAAGGAAAATCCGTCGACTTTATAAGTCGTGAGGGTTCAAGTCCCTCTATCCCCAAACCCTCTTTTATTCGCTAACTATAGTATTTATCCTCTTTTTTCCTTTTTATCAATTTAAGATTCATTAGCTTTCTCATTCTACTCTTTCCCAAAGGAGTGCGAAGAGAACTCAATGGATCTTATCCTAGAATAGATTTCTTTTTTATTCGAGTGTAGGGAAGGAATCCCGGTTATTCACTCTATTTTTAAGTATTATTAAGTAAGCCATATACAATGCGTAGGACTACCCCCCCCCCATTTTCAAATTTAGAATTTAAAATACTTTATTTAATTGATTTTGGAATCCCTTTAATTGACATAGATACAAATCCTCTACTAGGATGATGCACAAGAAAAGGTCAGGATAGCTCAGTTGGTAGAGCAGAGGACTGAAAATCCTCGTGTCACCAGTTCAAATCTGGTTCCTGGCAGAGAAAAAAAGATCTACCGAATAGGTATTGATACAAATACCTCGAGATGGATTGAGATACATATTCGTTCATAATATAAATAGAGTATAGTATGATTTATTCATCTAAGTGGATAAGTCTATAATCTAGAAGCACTTCTTTTTCTTTTTAGAAAATGGTAAAAATTGAATATATCTTTTCTTTATGGTACAGAAGGGGGTGAGATTAGGCTCCCCTTTATTTTTTTTTCATTTCTTAATTTTGTATTCTGCTATTCCGATGAATCTTTTTTTAGTCTTGTTTATCTGATCTTACTTTCCTAGTTGTGCTAAGTCATACGCGCGATACAAAGTTCGGGGTAGAGAACTTCTTTGAATCATCTTATTTTTCTGTTCATTCTGACTGAAGAAAATTAATATCTGATTTTCAAAATAGGGAATCGAAATAAAACCCTTTTTTGCTCAGTCT